GTCCAAAAACTAAGGCAATAATCATTGTTCACCGACGGAAGCGAAGCAAGACGACTAGCTAGCCAACGGAGGCGTTAAGCCGCCAGAGGCCGTACGCTGACAAGCCCAATCCAACGGAAGGGAGCCTCTAACTTGCCTGACCAAAGGAGAAGAAAAGAAAAGAAGAGTAGTTGAAAAGGAAGGAGTACGATCATCATCTTATGGAACGGGATTAGCTTTTGCTAAAATTTAGGAATGCCCTGCGATCAGCCTCAAGGCTAGGTTCAGGTCCGGCTACTACCGCATGGCCATGAGAGATGCGATTCTGGATTTTCCCTAGTGAACGAGGGGCGGCTGCGCTTCTCTCTTATGGATAAAGGCAGGGATCACCGCAACCTGGAGCTGTATAAGGGGGTTCTATAAGTTTAACGCCCCGTCTAAGGCTCGACCGAGCTGTACAAAACAACGAACGCTATGAATGCATGGGGAAAGGCAAGACCCAACCCCAACCGGAAAACGTGATCTACTCGTTACTATAAGATATATTGAACCAGAAGAGGGAAGAGCGAGCCACAGATCATAGCCTTATAGGCGAGTTGGAGAGCCTTGAATAAGTCAAGGCTATTCACCTGAATTGTGGACAAAGAAGCTTCCTCGGGATGAGCTTCTAGCAGACATCGTCCAGTCAAGCACTCCTGCTTTGGTGGTGTGGCTCCAGCTTAGAGAGTAAATCCAGCGTAGTGAAGTATTTAAGGAAGCTCCTTCTTCTATGAAGTGCCAGGACACAGATATAGGGTTGGTTTCAGGGCATAGGAAGTGAAGATCTGAGATTGCATTACACGATCTAAAAGAGCGAAAGGCTTCCTAGTGGGCTCGGGTTCCTGGTATAGGTATAAGAAAGCCAGTAGAGCTAAATAGAGGTAGACTGTACTTCTATGCGTACTGAGCTGAGGTGCTAATGCTTCCCGCAAGGATAAACTATCTTAGTCATACTTCCTTGATAAGTGAGACTTCCACGAAAGCACGGATAAGAATAATCTTAGTATGCAAGGACTGAGGAGCTTCGGTGTGTTCTTTGCTTTTATCGAATATCCTCCGCTGCTGCTAAAGGAAATGGTTCTTAGGTCGGTGAAACAGTCCCTGTAGCTAAAGTAAAGCCAGTTCATTCATTCATGGCAATCGGTCTAGTAAGGAAGAAGTGAGCTGTAGCCTTAGTCTTAGTACGCGCAGGGGCTACCGAATGTGCCAGTGAAAAAATCAAATATTGTTTGTGTGCCGCGAAGGGCCTACCCCTTGAAAATGGAAGGGCATGGAGAAGCGGATTCCTACTTCTTAATAGAATAGCTTGATCGACCACCATCCTTACTTCCCTCGGGTTGGTATGCTTGTGTGTCAAGCAATCCTGCTTCGGTAGCAGACTTCCTTCAAGGAAATCGCTTCAAGCAATGGCTTTGGATCGACCTGACTTCTTAGAGAGGAAAGCCAGTGAATGAATGAATGAAATCCGTTGAATGAAGAAGTCTTTATGGCTCAAGCTGCTAGCGGACCTCCAACATTGAGAAAGTCAAGCATGTCAGCACGCCCCCTACCTATGTAGTCGGCTTCCCGGTAGTTTGCGGGATTAACCGCTCGCTATTGGAATCGGTCTATTTAAATGGCCTATCTCCAGATGTATGTATTCTTGAAGTGCCTTTCTCATAGTTCCCTTCCCGGGCATTGATTGAGAGGGAATAGACTTCCCCACTGAACGAGGAAGGCAGCAATCTCTTTAAGATTTAAGATAGAAGGGCAATCCCCAAAAGAAGCGGCCAGAGGAGACATTCATTAATAACGGATCTCGACCCCTCACCCGTACTGATGGGAATGACGGGCACTGCATCTTAAGATGCCGAAGCCGAGGAACTGAACCAATTACTTTAAAGGCTGGCATCCCGGACGGATAAAGAATCAACTAGGAAGACTAGGCAGAAAAATTTCTTCTTACCCGCAGTAGCGACAATCAGGAACACTACTTCTATAAGATGATTCTCGCCATTTTCCTTACAATAGGGGCATTGACTTCAGTCTCAACTAGACCTAGACCCAATAAAGCTCGAAAAAGCAGGATTGCTTGAATGGAAAGAACAAAACGGAAAGGACAACCAAACGAAACCGCTAACAGCAGAAGGCAGTATCTATATTATATATAGTAGAGCTCGCTTACCATACGAAACCAGGCCTTTAAGGCTGGAGTGGAAGGGAGAGTAGACCCGAGAGCTGCAATAGTAATTAGTATTAGAGCACCAGCCCTTATCGAGACAAGAGACCATACATTAACTATGGCAAGAACATTCAATGGTCTGCGATCTCCCTTCCTCAAAGAAAGGAGAAGAAGCTATCGAACAGTGTCTTATAGAAAGAGTATAAATAACATCTCCAAACAAAAGTCAATCAACGAAGCTGGTAAGGAACGGAATTGACAAAATTCACCAGTGAAAAAAGAAAATCTTGTTCCGGGGGAAGGCAATGAATAATGAATAGG